GTTTACGAAGAAACAACAAGAAAAATTCATATTCTGATACATAAGAGTTATATAGGAATCGAAATAGTCTTTTATTTTCTTTTGAAAAAAGAAAAATAGATTTCATTGAAGTAATAAGACTATTCCAATTCGAATAATAGTTGAGAAAGAATCGCAATAAATGCAAAGATGGAACATCTTGAATCCGGTATTCAAGGAGTTGAACCAGGATTTCTAAATGGATAGGATAGGGTATTTCTATATGTGATAGATAATGTAAATGCAAAAATTTGTCTTCTAAAAAGGGAAATATTGAATGAATAGATTGTAAATTTTGAAACTTTAGTATTTCTTCCGTACTAGATAGTTGCCCTAGCGAAAGTGGGGTTTCTACAACGATCGCAAACCCCTCAGATAGAATCTGAGAATAAAACTCAGAATAAAAATAATTGCTGTGATCCAACAATCGATCTTGGTTAGGTTGATTAAACGAATTCATCCCAAAATTCTGCTGATACATTCGAATAATTAAACGTTTCACAAGTAGTGAACTAAATTTATTGTTATTACAACCAAAAATTTCCACAGGTTCGGCACCATTTAACCCATAATCATGGGCAAATGCATAAATATATTCCTGAAAGAGAAGGGGATAGACGAAGTATTGTTGACGAGATTTCCGTTTTTCTGAATACCCCTCGAATTTTTCCATTTGTATTTCTACTTGAATCAGAGAAAAAAAGCATTTCTCGGTTTATCAAATGATGATATGATACATAGTGCAATATGGTCAGAACAAGGTGTTGCATAATACAAACCCTGGAAAGAAAAGAAATCTAATCCATAGATCTTTTTCCGCTCCTTTTCTATCCAATTAGTTTATGTTTGTTCTAAATTACAAAACAAATAAGAACAAATCTTTTATTTTTGCGGGCCAATCGCTCTTTTGACTTTGGAATACAGTCTCTTTATCAATATACTGTTTCTTTTACACATTCAATTCATAACATCCCTTTTCAATCCATAATCAAGAATAATTAGGATTTCTAAAAAAAATAAAGTAAAGGGTCCACTCATAGGAAAACCTAACCTTTCCCCGCATCAGGCACTAATATATTTTTAACGTCTAATTAGATTGGGGAATCCTTCCAATTAAGGAGTTAAGCTCGTTGCTTTTTATTTTATCAGAATTAGAGCCAGGCTCTATCCATTTATTCACTAGACCCAGAAAATCGAAATTTTTTTATTCAAAAAAAAGAAATTAATTTTATTACGACATGCTATTTTTTCCATTCATTACCTTTGAGGATCAGTCGTGGTCTTCTAGACTCTACCAAGAGTCTGGACGAATTTGTTGCTTCATCCAAATGTGTAAAAGATCATAGTCGCACTTAAAAGCCGAGTACTCTACCATTGAGTTAGCAACCCAGATAAAATAGGATCTCTTAGACACGATCGAAATCTAAAAATCGATGGAATTACACCGGACGCTTCTGTCAAAACATTGAATTAGCAAGACATCAAAAGAAAGATTTTATCACCCATTAACATTAAAAACACGCAAATACCAAAATGAACTGATCCCGTTCAATTTCACTAAGGGTAAAAAAGGAGCGGCCCCAATCACAATGGCAAAATTGTCATTTTTTTAGCAATTTTGATTTCTTTAAATAAATAAATCTTCTATAGAGAGTACATGCAAGGGGGGCAACCCCCTCATTTGAACGAAGTGTAGACAGAAATACCTAATATGGAATGACGATAAAGAGACCCAGCTATCTACAAATTCTATTTTTTTAATAGACCTTTGTCAATGGAAATACAATGCAATTAGATACAAAAAGGAAATAAAATAAGGACTTTTGTTGGATTGGCACGACATAAATGCAACGAAAAAATAGGACTAAGAAAGAGGCTGTGTCTAAATAATTAAGAGGTACTAGCGACCCCCTCCTACTTTTTTATTCATTTAGTAACTCAAAGTTCGTTCTTTATCTTTAAAGAATTCTGCTTTCCTTAAAATATCATAAACTGTTCTTGTGGGTTGAGCACCCGTTTCAAGAAAATAGAGAATAGCTGGAACATTTAAACAAGTTTGATTCTTTATTGGATCATAAAAACCCACTTTTTGAAGATCTCTTCCTTCTCTTCGAGATCGAACATCAATTGCAACGATTCGATAGATAGCTTATTGGGATAGATGTAGATAAACAACCCCTCCCCTAGAAACGTATAGGAGGTTTTCTCCTCATACGGCTCGAGAAAATGATTCTAATTTCTGTCTATAATACTATAATATAAGTAGATAGAAATTCGATTATGACTTGCATTAATTTCCTTAAAGAAAAGAAAAAACAAATTTCATTTATACTCATGACTCAAGTTGGCTAATTTTGACTGACAGACTTCAAAAGAAAAACCCTTCGAAATTTTTTGAGTCGTCTCTAAACTCTTTTCTTTATCTCATCTCGAACAAATTTACTTTTATTCCTTATTCTGATCTAATTCTATTGTTGAGACGGTTGAAAATCGTGTTTACTTGTTCTGGAATCTTTTATCTTTGATTTGTGAAATCCTTGGGTTTAGACATTACTTCGGAAATTCCTATTCTTTTTTCTTTCAAAAGAGTAGCAACATACCCTTTCTTTTTTCTTATTTCCTTCGATAAAGCATTTCACTCTTCTATAGAAATCAAATATGAACGATTGATTCAGATAGACTTTTAATCGAAAAGTTTTTCCAATCTTCCAAAATTGGACTTTTTTCTTATTTTCACCTTTTTATTTCTATATTAAGGATAGACTGACAAAGTTGGCCTAATTTATTAGTTTTCACTAACCCTAGATTCTTTCCCTTGATAAAAAAGAAATTCTGTCCTCTCGAGCTCCATCGTGTACTATTTACTTACAAACAACCCAGCGCAAATTAGGTTCGGGACAAATAGAACAGACTATGTCGAGCCAAGAACATTTTCATTACTATGGAAAATGATGGATAGAAAAATCCACAGTCGATCATGTCCTTCAAGTCGCACGTTGCTTTCTACCACATCGTTTTAAACGAAGTTTTACCATAACATTCCTCTAATTTCATTGCAAAATGGTATCGAGAATTGATCCAATATGGAAGGAATCATGAATAGTCATTGCTTTTGTATACTAATTCAAACTTGCTATCTATGGAGAAATATGGATAAAAGAAATAAGTATTTATCGAGGAACACTCTGCAAAGATCCAATTTATTTAAATTCATATTCTATCATATGAATGAAACATAGTTCGAAAAAGAGGAATAAAATAGTTTGCTTAAGACTTATTTATTATTTAATTTCCATTCTCAACAGAGAACTCAAGATGATCAATCCTGAAATGAGAAGGATCGACTCTTCCCCAACAAATAAACTCTCAACCTCCAGTTGAATTAATTTCATTAATTCATATATTTTTCTGTAACAAAAACAATTAACTATTAACCAAATAAGCTATGCCAATGAAAAGATTGGTAGTTTTGGGATAGTTATATAACCAAATAAGCTATGCCAATGAAAAGATTGGTAGTTTTGGGATAGTTATAAAATTCTCACACTTCTTCGACTCGAATAACAAAAGAAAGAACGAAAAAAAAATAAGAAAAGTACGATTTTTTTTTCAATCAATTCGAAAGTCGAGTAAACAGAATATATGAATTTATCTCTAATCCTCACATTCCATTAATTTAGAAATGGATATTGGCAAATCAGATAATACCTAAAATAGAAAAATGGAGTCCCTATGCGTAGAATGGAAACCCTTTTCTTTTTTCTCGCGCCGATCTTGGTCAAAAGTTTTAAGGCCTGTGCTGAAACTAAAATAAACTTTTTTTTGTGTCATACAGGGCACAATACGATTCTATCTTTTGCTTCATCAGATAAAATCTGGGACGGAAGGATTCGAACCTCCGAGTAACGGGACCAAAACCCGCTGCCTTACCACTTGGCCACGCCCCATTTCGTTTTATGCAACACTAATAAACACTATTATTTTAATTTTAATTTTAATATATTATTCGTCAATCCCACTTCAATTACCTAAAAAATGAGGGATATTTTCTTGCTAGGATTCTAGACATGCGGATAATATAGAATCCAAAAAATGCATTGATCATTACATGGAATTCTATTAAGATATTATATGAAAGTCGAATTTCTTCCATTCTCATTTGAGAATGCGAATACAAGGAGGTATTTTGTGTTTGGGAAAGTCCGAAGAAAAAAGGATTTGGAATCCACCTTTTCTTTTGCTTTTTTCCCTTAGAAAAATAACTCAATCAAAATCCAATTATCTACTCTACAAGAACGAAATGCTTGTTATGCCTAATATACTTAGTTTAACCTGTATCTGTTTTAATTCTGTTCTTTGTCCGACTAGCTTTTTCTTCGCCAAATTACCCGAAGCTTATGCCATTTTCAACCCCATCGTGGATGTTATGCCTGTCATACCTGTACTCTTTTTTCTATTAGCGTTTGTTTGGCAAGCCGCTGTAAGTTTTCGATGAAATCTTTACTATTCTGTCTGCCAAATTGAATTGAATGATGTATTCATTCCAAAAAAATGAAAAAAAAATGGATAAGAGCCGAGAAGTCTTATATTATGAACCTTCGATTCTAAAATTAGAATTCTTATACATTGAATGTATAGCTGCAGCAATAAATTTGGATCCGCCTTTCTACCCCCTGCGCCTACGTTGAGCAGGTACCTTTAGGTACCCACACAATACCTAAACTAATTTTTGATATTGATAAGAGTGCTTATTATAAAGCAATTCTTGCCATTTTTTTTAAGAATTGATTTTTGCATTTTTAGGTGTCAAAATAAACAAAACCCATCCTAGTGGATCTGTGTAGTAAGGAAAAATGGGTAATCTATTCCTTAACAAAAAAATCTTGGAGATTATGTAATGCTTACTCTCAAACTTTTTGTTTATACAGTAGTGATATTCTTTGTTTCCCTCTTTATCTTTGGATTCTTATCTAATGACCCAG